ATTTATCCTTTCAATTGGTTGGTATTTTTGCTTATCCTCGTATCTTTCAAAAATTGAAACTTAGGGAAGTGCTTTATAAACATATGTATAAAAAGAACATATTTCATTTAGCCTTTTCATGCCTACTATAACTAGTTATTTTGGTTTTCTACTAGCAGCTTTGACTATCACCTCAGCTCTATTTATCGGTCTGAGCAAGATACGACTTATTTGAAATTAATTAAATGAACAATTCATAAAAAAAATCTTTCTATGGCAGTTCATATCTTCTACAGTTACTTAACGTATCAATTTCCAATTCTTGGTCATTGAGATTTATAGTCAATACAGATTAATATTTAAGGATAAATATTACCTCCCCTTTCCCCTTTCAAACAAATTGAAATGATTGAAGTTTTTCTATTTGGAATCGTCTTAGGTCTAATTCCTATTACTTTGGCCGGATTATTCGTAACTGCATATTTACAATACAGACGTGGTGATCAGTTGGACCTTTGATTAATTAACATCTCTTTTTTGATTGACCTCCTACTTCCTTTAATCCGCGGGAGGTCAAATTTAGATTGCTGTTCAATTATTTAAGTGTAATTTTCGACCTAACGCGATTAACAAGAACACAGAATCACGCTCTGTAGGATTTGAACCTACGACATCGGGTTTTGGAGACCCACGTTCTACCGAACTGAACTAAGAGCGCCTTATTATCATTATCACAATAAAGATTTTGTGACCCCAATTAATCTTGCATATATATCATAAAATTAAAGATTTATTATGTATGTCCAATTTATCTCAATTGATCCCTCGTTACTGCTCATAAGATAAGTAATAGGTAGGGATGACAGGATTTGAACCCGTGACATTTTGTACCCAAAACAAACGCGCTACCAAGCTGCGCTACATCCCTTTCAATTGGTCTACAGTGTCATTGTAGAGAATCCCTGTCTTGTTTTCCACATCTTTACTTCCTCCATTGATATACAAAAATTCTCTTTTCATTTCTTCTTTTTGGTCTCATATATCATATAACAAACATATAATATATTAAAAGACTTATATTATATAAAGTATGAAATAAATATGAAACCTACCATAAAAAATTAATATTTTTTAGTAATTTCAGGTAGAAATATCTTTTTTGTACATTTTAATTTTAATTAGGGACTCCGCGTACAAATACAGGCGGTCAGTCATTAACTACATATACACATCTGGTCATATATGTATTACCATTATGTATTACAAATTACAATAAAATTACAATAACGAATAAAGAAAGAGGAGTTTTTCAAATGCGAGATCTAAAAACATATCTCTCCGTGGCACCGGTAGTAAGTGCTTTATGGTTCGGGTCTTTGGCAGGTTTATTGATAGAGATCAATCGTTTTTTTCCGGATGCGTTGATATTCCCCTTTTTTTCATTTTAGTTATTGATATGAGAAGGGGGAAGAAGATTAGAGATACAATCAAATCTCTGTAACTAATCCCTACCCTTGCCTTCTTTTTTTCTTTGTTTTTTTTTTTTAGAATAAGTTATTCTAAAAAAAAAAAAACAAAGAAAAAGCGGTTTCGCCCTCAGTGAAACTATGAACCCGGGCCCAGGCTCAAATTAATATTAATATAATAATAGAGTGGAAATGAAAATGTGATGGTTGGGGCAACTATATCATACAAGATACTTAACTGAAAATACTGTACGGCAATTCTTAATTATAAATATAGTTAGAAATCATTATATTACTTATTATTACTATATTGATTGCAACGAAATCTTTCTTTTATAATTTGATTTCGAGTTACCTGCTTCTATTTTTTTTTGTCCTTTATTCTTCCTTGCTTCGGATCGGAAAATTAAAGAATTGAGTGAATCATAAACCAAAGGAGGTTCATGGCCAAGGGTAAAGATGTCCGAGTAACAGTTATTTTGGAATGTACCAGTTGTCTTCGAAATCGTGTTAATAAGGAATCAACGGGCATTTCCAGATATATTACTCAAAAGAATCGACACAATACGCCTGGTCGATTGGAATTGAGAAAATTCTGTCCCTGTTGTTACAAACATACGATTCATGGGGAGATAAAGAAATAGATCGAATCGACCGCTCGTGTGTCAGTCTTCCAAGGAAGGTGAAAAATTACATATTATATATAACATATATTTATTTAAATATAAACAAACCCAATCCTATTTCTTAATTCTACATCATGTTTGATCCGATCGAAATAGGATTGGGATTTTCAGGATAAGGAATAAACAAACCATGGATAAATCCAAGCGAATCCTTCTTAAATCCAAGCGATCTTTTCGTAGGCGTTTGCCTCCGATCCAATCGGGGGATCGAATTGATTATAGAAACATGAGTTTAATTAGTCGATTTATTAGCGAACAAGGAAAAATATTATCTAGACGGGTAAATAGGTTGACCTTAAAACAACAACGATTAATTACTATTGCTATAAAACAAGCTCGTATTTTATCTCCGTTACCTTTTCTTAATAATGAGAAACAATTTGAAAGAAGCGAGTCAACTCGTAAGAAAAAAAAAAAAATTGGAGAAGAATAAATATTTTTTATTGAACGTGTTTCTTCATTTTGATGACTTTATCATATTTTATCATACTAATTTCTACTCTACCTTCCCAGAGTTCATTCTCCAGGGAACTCCATTTAAACTATTCCAACGGATTCCTTCCAATCTCTTTATTTTATGATCTCGTTGGAAATCATATAAAGACAACTCTTATTTAATATAGCTATTTGTGCAAGTATTTTACGATTAAGAAGCAACTGTCTCTTGTACAGATTGTGTATAAATTTGCTATAACTAAAGTATACTTTATTCTCGCGAATTACTGCATTTATCCGAGTGATCCACAAACGACGAAAATCTCTCTTTTGTCTACCTCTATCCCGATGAGCCGAAACCAAGGCTCTTATTTTCTGTTGAGTAATAGTACGAGTAAGTCTTGAATGAGCCCCTCGAAAGGTTGATGCAAATAAACGGATTTTTGTTCTACGTCTTCGAGCTATATACCCTCGTTTAATTCTGGTCATTGAATAAATGAAACTTTGATGAATAACTAATCGATTTCCTTTCTTTCAGTTATTCTCTTCCCGTGTCCTAGTCTATTAATAACAAAACGGATTCTTCCAATGTATAAAATAAAAATTCCAATGGCTTTTGCTATTATAACCTTCCCGACCACGATTTTTTCTTTTTTTCTAGGCATTTCACCTATAAAAAAAAAATTGTATTGATACTAGGTATTAAAAACACATAGTAAATAAAAAAGTAATAAATATAAATGGATATAGTGGGTTCCATCGTTTCTATGGTTACTTCTTAAACGGTGAGGTCTTCTCTATACACCGGAGCCCTTCTTTCTTTCATTTAATCAATGTTATTGTTAACTTGTACAGTTCAAACTCTTTGGCTCTACCCATAATTATCCAGTACTAGGTCTTTCACAACGAGATCCACTTATACAGTAACGGTATTTAATTATGAAGATTAGCTGGGTAGCTGACCCTGTTAGTCCGTTCTTGCAAGAGTAAGGCAGAATTTTTCTGCTTTTTAAAATAGGATTTCCCCTGCTTAATGGATACCATTTGCTATCAATGGAGAATTCTTTCTCATCTTAAATTTTAAATTTTTAAATTGAGGTGATTGGATTTGCACCAACGGAAACCATACATTTGATACCATAATAGAAGGATAGATCTTTTTTATTTTTAGATATTGACTGGAGTTCTTCCATTCTATCCTATTCACTGGTATTGATCGTTGATACTGGATCAATTGTTTTCTTTCTTTTGTCCTAGCCCATGATCTGAACGAGTCGCACATACACCCTAGTACATGTTCCTCGTCGTTGAGGACATCCCCCAAGAGCGGGGGATTTCGTGACATTTCTGATTGGCTGTCTTGTGTTTCTAATAAGTTGTTTAATAGTTGGCATGTTGAATCATATACATAATGGGCTGGTTTAGATCGATCTTAACCGGATGCTTATGAATTATTTTATTTCTATATTAATAGATTAATGAGATTAATTAATAGAATATTAAATAATAGAATATTAAATCCGGTAAGAAGATAAAATCTCAAATAACGAATTCGTGTGAAATCCTTGTTATTTTTTCTTTTTTATTCAGTCGCTACAAGATCAACAATTCCATGAGCTTGGGCTTCTATTGCTGACATAAAAACATCTCTTTCCATGTCTTCGGATACAACCCATAAGGGTTTGCCTGTCCTTTGTGCATAAACCCTTGTGAGGGTTTCGCGCAGCTTCAGTAGTTCTTCCGCTTCCAAGATAAATTCTCCCGTCTGTGCCTCATAAAAAGAGGCAGCAGGTTGGTGGATCATTACCCTGATGATATAACATAATAAATGTTTATTCTATCTCGCATAATGAAAGGTGAAGAGATAAAGAATAATAATAAAAAAAGATATAATTGAACAACCGTACAGGCATCTTCTTTTGCGCATTGCATACGGCTCTATAATGGAATTCACTTTTTTTTTACCTTACTTACACTTACATGGAAAAATTTTTAAATAAATAAATATAAATTAAATTTAAATATAGGGTCTATCAGACTCAGGTTGGTAAATGATCCAATAACCACCCTTCTTTTTGGAGTAGTTCAAAAATACTATGATGGCTCCGTTGCTTTATATATTTATTTCGTTTGTTATTTAGCAATCCCAAAGTTTCTTTTTTTTTTTTCAAATAAAAAAAACAAGATTTTTTTATTTTCATATTCTTTCATAACATAAATATTGTTAAGATTAAGAGCTCCCGGTGTGAAAACAAAAAAGTTTGTGACGCTGAAATAGGACTCCCGATAGATCGTATAAAATCGGAAATGCCTTTTATCTCATACTACTCTTTCGATACATAATTTAAGGGTAAAAAAAAATTCTTATATCGAATTCGAAGTGCCATGCTATTATTACTTAATATTTATATTTCATATAGCGCGAAGGCATAGT